TTATGTAGGCGCCAACTCCCAGTTCTTTCTCTTCTTTCTTTTTTATCATCAAAAGAAGATTGCTGGAAGAATAGAGATCCGGTCTTTCGTTCGCAACAAGGTAGCCATAGGGTGTACGAATAGCACTGATCGTAGACCATCCAGATGCTTATGGGGCAGAACAGACCGATTGATTAGTTCCCGTGATCGTAGATCCACTTTAGCTAATGCAACTCGGGAAGAAGCTGCTAAGATCCCGTCGCTTACAAATGCTCCAGCGTGAAATAAAGACTTTTTTAGGTACAGGGATAAATTCGTACAATAGTGCGAGGACGGAAAAGAAAACGACCTTCTTTGATTTGACGCATGTTCTCCCAATAGTGCGAGTACTGACTTGTTCGTAGAAAAGAAGAGTCCTGACTAGTATACCGTCTGCTATTCTTACTAAATCTCAAGATTGAATTGGTAGTTGTACAATTGAACACGGTATGGGAACTATACAAATTGAACACGGTATGGGTAGGAGTCAAGTGGAACATAGAATTGTTTGTAGTCAAATTGAACATAGAATTGTTTATTGACAAGTTTGTGGGTATGTGGTTTTTGCATTTCGTTCAATAGGGGGAACACGAGACCTATAAAGAAAGGGGAATACAGATAAATGTTTTTTAGATTTTGACGCATTAGTAGGATTCATTCTTTTCCTCTCCACAGATACCGAGATCTATCCTTAGATAGACGCACTATAAAGTTGAACAGGAAAGTTGAGACTGGCTTGTTCATGAGGCTAGTTCAGGAATTAAGGTTTTCTAGTTTCAATCTATAAATACCGTTTAGCCCTCACTCGCCGGTGGGCTCACAACACTTGCTTTGTTGATTGAATCGATCGGGATGCCCTCGGGGGCATCCCTCCCTGTTGTTGTTGATTGAACAGTGGAGATTCTCATACTTTTTAGCTGACTTCTTGCTTCCTTCGTACATTAGCTGCACTAGACTGTTGAGCTATAGAGTTTAGACTGACTGACTCCATGGCACTAGTTAATAGCTATCATAGATCGTTCCGGCCAGTGATCATTTGGAAGATCACTGTCCTCCACTTGCCTAACTACAAGAGATTAGAAATCGTATCTCACCGTATTCGTTCCATTCGTTCGTCCTCACTCATGTAACTTGCCTAGCAGTTGTAAGAGCAGCAACAACAGCCAGGAAAGTCTAGCAACACTTGCTTAGAGGTCTAGCAGCACTGACCGGAAGTCCGGTAGTCCGGTCAAGACTTCTCTTGAGATCTGAGTTCCAAAGGTAGGTGAAGTAGGATTTCTCAAGACCAATGGGTGAAATAGCACCCTCCGATGAAAGAGTCCATCTCGCAAGCACTACGAAGGAAGGCAGGGAAGATCGAATCACTATCTCCGTGCAAGCAGACCTTCAAAGGACTTCGGCTAACCTGTGAATGAAAGCGAGAGGCACAGGCAGAAGTCAAGACCTCGGTCTTTCGCAAACCTATCCAATTCGCATTCCCTTCCCAGTCCACTTCATTCAAGAAAGTGGATTTTTACCTAATACCTTCAATCCTGCCAAATTCCACACTTTCAAAAGTAAAAGTCCATTCTGTAAAGACTTACAAGATAGGCATCGGACTCTAAGTCCAACTAGATTCTGGAAAGAAATTTACTAATCGCAGTTTCAATTGACAAGATGCTTTTGCTCACTCTCAGTCAAACTGAATTCAGTCAATCTCACTACGAATCTACAGAAGTCAGGCAGTTGATTGCCTTCGACCATACCGATTGAATTCCCTTCTAATGCAATAGAATTGAGAACTCAAAGTACATTCCTATCCCTTCAGTTCCCTATTGAGTACCGATACCGCAAGAAATCCTTCTTTTGAAACCATCCCGCTAGTCAATCCTGCCATACTGTATTTGTACAATACCATATACGATTGAATTCCTTATCTCACTACGAAATATACCCAATTGAGTACCAAAGGAGAGAGCTAGCCTTAAAGGCATTCCTAAAGTGAAAGTTGGGAGATAGCCCGTTGCCTTGAAGCGGTTTGCGTTCATTCCCCACACGAATAATTATAAACTTACTTTGTACCATACCATATAGCAAATACCCCACATCGAAACCTATCCTCATTGATTAGGGCGCTCAGCGAGTGGCCTATCCTTTTTCAATGAAAGCCGTGGCTATCCTTGGTAAGACTTCTTTGCCGACAGCAACTTTCTGTAACTCGGGTAGGACCTTGCGATTGAGAACTCATTGTAAACAGGATTTCTTTCAATACTTGTACCTTCTAAAACCTATTTCATTCCTATCCAAATAGCCCACTTCGGCAATACGATTCCTTGAAATACCAAGATTGAATTCCCTAACTCTCCAACTTGAAATACACCACTTCGAATGAAATACCATTAATGGCTTCCCTGCCTTATCTCCCTGAAAGTCTCATTTTGCACAATTCCCGCATCAAAATGGCCCTATATTCGCATCGACTTGAGAATTATCATAGTCCTTTACTTCACCAGGATTTGAATAGTCCTCTTAGCCAAGATTGAAAGGATGTCAATCTCCCACTCTCAGTCTGGTATTCGAGAAGGAGCACTACCTAACTGAAATATCTCACTACGAAACTTCAATATAGAACTTCTAAACCAACAGACCCTGAACTCGGGTAGTTGCCTTCCATTCCTAGTCCTTCTTTTGTTGCTAAACCGACTAAAAGAGTTGATAAGCAACGGACTAAGTCAAAAGAGCAAGAAAGACTAGTCCTTCTTAGCTCCTTAGGCTATATACTTGCTTCCTAGGACCGGTATTAGCAGAGGTGAGTTAGTGGCTATCCCGCTTATTCATTAGAGCGAGGATAGGGTGTTTAGCCGGCCTAGCCTCTCCGGTAATCCTAACGTTCAAGCAAAGGTCCTAGCTGAGCTGTCTAGGAAGGAAAGTCGTTAGCTTTAATTCAGAAGGCCTAAAACACAGGTTTTTATGGCTCTCAGGTAAGAAAGCCCGACTTGTTAATCGAAAAAGACGGGAATCCAGAACTTTCAGATAGGAAAAAGACTACTTTCAGAGCAGTCAACTAGCTAGCCTTAAACCCCCAGCAAGCCATAGGGGTAGGCGGAAGACTTTCTCCTCTCGCTGCAAGAAAAGCCCTTTTATCGATCTTTATTATATGCCGTAGTACCTACCCCTCACCTGGCCTGCGAGGGGCTTCAAAGGCTCACAATGCCCCTTTTTAATAAGTTAGTTAGGACTTGCCTGCATCTCCCCATTCAATAGGCTAAGCAGCTAGCACCTTGCCGGTCTTGGTTTTGTCTCAGCAGAGTGCGTGGATGGGACGCCGGGGACGGTGCCCCTTCCTCTGTAGGTACTACGGCCTAGCCCAAACTTTTAGACTGATTTGGGCTAAGCAAGTTTATACGCCTTCGCAGCCCCTACTTCAATTAAGGCAAGCTTTCCTTTATTAGTAAAGGGGTCTAGTGCATGGAGATTGACCCAGCTCTTAGCCTGAGCTTGCTGGCTAGCTCTATTGGGGGGTTAGCCCTTCGCCCTTAGTTTCCTTCCTCTCCTTCTCTTTCTGGGCTCGCTTCTCTCATCTCTAGTTTTTCGTCTACTTCTTTCATCTCCGCAATCATATACATATTCTTTCTAATAAGAGAAAGCATAGATCTTTAATAAGTTGGCTACGATTAGTCACTTCGGAAGCCGTTAACCAAAGCACCGGCTTTTTACTTTCTAAGGGAAGGAGTAGGAGGCTCAACTATGGTCTAAGCTACTAGAGTGAACGGCACATTTCGGCTTAAGTAGTTGTTTCATTCCTTGGTACCACAATCTAAGTTGCTTCCTAAGGCCGCTATCTAGCCTTCAAAGATGACTTTTGAAGCTTGCCAGCTTGAGTGTTATGCTTAAGGAGCTTAGCTTGCCTAAGAGCTTATTAGAAGGAGTCAAAACTAGCTCGACAGCTAGGTGCTTTCTGGAACTCGGCTAGGAGCTTGCCTAAGAGTGGTTAAAGTGTTATGCCTAGCTCGACTGAAAGGGCTTACCAACAGACCTGCTACCTTCCCCCTTCTAAAGTCTTGAGCTTGAGATTGAATTCTTCCTAACATACGGCTGTCTTTCATAAGAACTGCAAACCCGCCAGGAAAGTCTTTACAGGAAGTGATCGAATCAGTACGCCTTGCCCTAATGAATGTCTGTTGGAGATAGAGGTATGGCGAAGAGCTTTAGAACTTTTCTTATTGGATTGCGTTATCTGCCTTAGCCGCAGGAAGAATTAAGAGAGGAGGTCTTTTCCAATACCAAGCCCTAAAGAGAAGGGATTGATAGATCGCTTCTCACCTGTAGCTAGCCTGTCTACTGTCCCATAGAAGGGCCCGAAGCTTTCTATCTTGCCCGCTGTGAAGGCTCTTATCTCAGAAGGCATACAAAAAGCTCTTCCACGCCTAGCATCGTACTTTCCTCTACTCGTGTAAGGCCTTCAGAACAGGTAACCTGGTAGGCTCCGCTAACCTGGTAGGGCTCTACTTTGACTTCTCTATTTCATAACACTAGCCAACCGGAAGGTCTCGTCGAGAGGCAGGTTTTTGATCTGCTTACAGGACATAGAATCACGTTTCCGGATGAGTTGTTCATTTCTCTGGGAGTCTCAATGAGACCTAAGAAAGGTAATGAGTCTGAATGCCTTCATTGTATTGTTGCCTTTCACTTAGAAGCGGAAGTCCAAGGCTGCCTTATCTTATGGGCCTTTGCCGTAAAGAGTAGCCATATCCAGCCTCATACTCCCTCAAATCCCATTTCTAAACTCTACAACCGCTCCGGTCACACTGCACCACCCTTAGAGCTTTAACGGGCCTTTAGGCTAAGGATAGATTGCCTGATAGACGAATTCGTCGACCGCCAATGCTCTAATAAGCTGTCTTTCTCCCCCGCTAACAACCAGTCCAGCAACCCGACCGGTAGGACAAGAAGAGCTTCCCTTCCTAGTCCTAGATCCGAGTTACTAGCTTTCTAGACCGACGGTTGTAGGCCTCCCTCAGGTCGGCTTTAGTCGAGCTCCCCAACTCGCTCGACGGTACGACCTCTCCGACTAATAGACTTGATACCGTTCCGTTCCGCTCATGCTCCTTGAGAGGAAAGAAAGAGCTCGACTGTTAAGGAGAGGAAGCACTCCCTCCACTACCCCGCAAATCTAATGATGGACATGCAAGCAGTCCCGCTTATGTGAAGGCTTAGCCAAGTTTGAAGCCTCTCGAATGACTCAGCTAGTTTACTAGACCCTCTATCCGACCCCCTATCAAGTAAGGAGAGCTAGGTTGTATGACTTCCTGCCGGTCTTTGAAGCTATTAACTGGGCAAGTAGGACTAGTCTTTATGGCCCTATTGATTTAGGAGTTGTTGCAACACTGGTTGTTGACGGTTGTTAGCGAGGTACGAGCAGGAGAGTGGCTAATGTCCCTCAGCCCTTGAAAGCCATTAACTAACCTTAAGAGCAATTAGGGCTGGTCTCTCTCTTGGGGCTTCTCTCTTTTAGGAGGAGGGAGAGGACTCTGCTAATTCTTTATCAGTATGCTTAGGAAGCAAGGTTTTTAGGGCCTGGAAGGAGGGGAAGCTCTTCTTGGACTAGGAGGGGAAGGGATGGTTGTATGGCATCTATGAAAGCATTGACTACATTTCTCCGCGAAGGCAAGACGCTCTATTGGCTTAGGTTTAGTTGGTACAAAATCCAGTTCTAAATGGATAGGATAAATTTGATTGACTGATGGTACAATGTACTTTTGTACAAAGTCACTTCTCAATTCGTATTTGGTATACGAAAGTGCGGAAGGCAAGCCCTTCTATCTGACTTTGGCTTCTCAATTGCATATACCAAAAGACTGTGCCAAAAGAATTGCTACCTTTCTGTTCGATATTGAATTGACCTAGACATCGAGATTTCATATACCAAAAGAATTGTACATCGCTAGGAAGACTGGTCGTTCTTCCCCTTTCAGTCTATTAATAGCTCTAGGCAACTACCTAACGGACTAAGAAGAAGCCCCAAGAAAGAGTCTTCTTACAGGTTAGTTGATAGCTTTCCAGTGTGACCTCTGATCTTCCTTGCTCCTCAAGGAGGAAATCGATAGCCTTTAAGATAAGAGGCTAGCTCCTGTCTTGGTTGGGACAGCTAGCTTATTGGTCCACTGCCTCCCCAGCTAAGCAAGAACGCAAGAAAGCCTTCTCGCAAGCAAGCAAGAAGGAAGGCTTTTAAGATGGAAAGCCCCTATTGAGTAAGATTGCTCGCTAGTTGCCATCAGTTCAATCACTGAAATCAGTCTCATTTCACCATTAGGGAGAATCCACTTTATCCATTTCAATCTCTGTCATCGAAGGAAAAAGGGCTAGCATCATTTCTCCATTGGGGAGAGACCACTTTTGAAATGAAAGATCAACTCTTCGAAGGGAAAAGCTTCAGTGTGAAATTACAGCTATATTGGCATCGACTATGTCTCTCATCGGTTCTCCAGCATGCGAGTTCATTCAGTATCGAAGTCAGCTAGCCTTCATTCAATCAAGGCAAGTTCAATGGGATCTCCCTTGTCTCTCAGTCTCAGTTGCAATACTTGTACATGAAAGGCAGTGAAATACCATTAAATAGAAAGAGGATTGAATATCTCACTTCAATACCGATCTATCGAACTGTATACCTTCAATATCGAACTTCTCCGAGCAGTTCTAATGCCATACCGATGGAATTCCTATCCAGTAGTAAACTTCGACAGCAAGGACCGTTTCACTTGTCTAGATGGCCACATCTAAACTTGTACTTATATGCAATACCGAAATAAGTCGGGTAGTGCCCGCGATGGACTTGCCTTTCCGGCTAAGTACTTGACTTCAAAGACAGCTAGCTAGTTTCATTCAAGAAAGAGGATTTGTACCAAAAGAACAGGCTTTCTACCCCTTCTAGCGAGTTATTAGCATCTGGGAGTTCTAGCGACTGACTTGCCCGCATCTCTTGCCTTAAAGGTTTCACTGCTCTAACTAGGGTATCCCGCAGAAAGAAGTCAACTAGAAGGCAAAATCCACCTAGTCAAAATGGCAGTGACGGACTAATGTACTTGAGCCTATTTTATCGATCGATAAATGGCATTCTTTTATGCGCTTTCTCGCTAACAAGCCAAGCAGTCCCTAGCGGGCTATCCGTCATTAACTCGAAGAAGTGCAACAAGACCAGTATCGAACTGGGATTGCCTCTCTTTCAATCTTCGGAAGTTACTTTGTATCCCTTTCTAATGCAATATCTTCAATCAGATCTGTACGAGTGACAGGAAGAAGTCAGCTAGTTGCCATCCGCTCTGTCCCAATCTCCGGTCAATGATTGAGTCCGAACTCACCTAAAACGGCGTAGAAGGGCAAATCTACCTAGTCAAAACTCTTGTTTAGGAGCCCCTGAAATTTTGAAAGCTTCCTCTCACCCTATGAGTTCAGGGTGCTTTCCTGGCTCGCCTTCACTCATATCATAGGGTTGTGTTCAGTACGATCTTTAGCCTTTCTTCGTAAGATCCTGAGAACTGAAATGCCTAAAGACGGTGCTCAAGTCAGAAATGCGATCTTCTAGGGCAGGAATTCTTATATGCTAATTGCCTGAAATCCCTCTCATTTTGTCAATAAGGGAGAGGTTGGGAGATAGCTCTTAGCCTGTTGGTTGCTTGCCTGTGACTTGACTTCCTCGTACTCCTTCTCCTAGAAAGCGACTTCTTTCATTCCTCGACAGCTAGGTCTTTGCCGACTCTTAGCTTTCCAGGCGGGTTGGTGTTCAACCTTCATTCAATAGGGCTATCTATCCGAAAGGTCTTAATAAAAGAATCCCTGTAATAGAAGTTCATTCCTTAAAGACCTTCCTAATCAGTAATTTGATGGTCTTCCGTAAAGACTTTCATGCGCACCTTCCTTCATAAGGACAGGTAACCAGGCGGGTGACTCACTCGTAGGTAGCACTCTCCGATGCTTTGACTCCTTCTTTTAGTAGTTCCTTTGAAGCTAGTAACTAGAATATAGGACCCGGAAGGCGGGCTCTTATTGCTAAAACCGGAGCGGTTGTAGAGTTTATAAATCTCATTTGAGGGGATGCCTCTAGCAACAAGCCCCTCAGGTCGGTCGACGGTAGTCTCCCTAACGGTCGACAGGTAGCACTTCTCCGACTAAAAGAGAGCTTCCAAGCAGGAGAGGAGCGAAAAGCCTCTCGCTTTCAAGTCGAAGGCGGGAGATGAGCGGAAAGTCTTCAAACTCTTCCCACTACTGTCAAAACTCTCGGATCTCTTTCCCTGAAGCCTCCTATCAAGTAAGGCGTGTAAGTCAACTTTCTATTGAATGGGGCGAGGAGGGCAACTACTGAAGGGCGATCTCGGCTGAAAGCAAGCTTGATTAGGGGTAAGGCAACAGGGCTTAGTACGAAGACTAGGAATGGGATCGATCGGAGAGACTTCTTTGATCTTTTACCTTATTATAGTAATTCAGTGCTACCGAATCGCCTTCTAGACAAGGATAGTGAAATAGGATCCATCGCCTTGGAATAGGATCAAAGAGGATAGAGTGAGTGGAATATGTAGGCGGTGGTAAACTCCTCTTTTCGGTAGTAGAAGGGAAGCTCGTCCTCTTATTGTTTGTGTCAATACTCAACTTCGTCAGTCTGGTTGAACAGCCTCCCAATGAGAGCGAGCCAAGACTTTGCTTGCTGTTTGTGTTTGTCCGCCACGACTGCTCAACCAACTGCTAAATCATGGGTTCTAATCCCATTTCCTCCGGAAACAACCCTTGGCAACCCGATATTTAAGGAAGCACAGCTAACCTAAGCGGGGGCAGAATCAATGACCCAAGGTTTGGGAGTCAAGGAACTGGAAGACAGACACGCGGTGGACTGACCTCTTTAGGCAAGAGAGGCAGTAGGAAGAGAGCCATTAGAAAAGAAAGAAATTCAAAATGTTCCTGATGGAAGTGGCCATGGGTAGCTAAAGTGTCTGCACTTTGATTCCCTTCCCTGTAGATATGAGAGATGGACATGGAAGGAAGTAAGAAAGTTTTGAAAGATCTGATCAGGGACTGTCCAAGGCTCCACAGATGCTATCAAAAATTCTTTTTTCTCACTCTCCACTGCTACTTTGGAGTAGCCTAATCTGTAACAAAGCATCAGACCAAAAAGGGGAGCTCTGGCTTCTGCAAATGTGTTGGTACCTGGGCCATAAAAGGTAGAAAAAGCAACCAAAGCGGAGCCCTTATAGTCCCTAATAATGCCACCACCTGCTGCCATGCCATTCCTTGAAGAACCATCTGTGTTCAACTTCAAAATACCAAAAGGAGGAGGAGCCCATTTGATCCATTTTCCTTTAGGAATCTTAGGGGAGACCATAGGGATATGCATTACTTGGAAACAAATAGAATCATGAAAACCAGAAGAATGAGTGGGATAATCAAGCTGCAATGCAATAAATCCTTACACCAGTGCTTGACTTTATTGATAATAGATGAAGAAGACATAGCAACTGAATCATGAACAGATGCATTTCTAGCAAGCCAAATCTCCCAGCAACCAGAGAAGATAAAACTACCCTAAAAATCCCATTTTAGATTTGATAGAACTGCCTTGCAACCAGGTCTTAGTGAAAGCAGACATACTATCTTGAACAAAACTAGCATTAAGAACACCTTTCAAATAAGACCAAACCTGAGAGGCAGTTTCACCTTGACAAAACAAATGAAGTAAAGAATCCTGTTGACTTCTAATGCAGAAATTCAATTTATAAGGCATTTGAAAGCCCATGTATCTGAGCCTGTCATCCATAGGAAGAGCATTCCTGAGGAATCTCCAGAAGAAGAGAATAAACCCATCTTAGGAGGAAGCCACTGGTTCCATAATAGAGACCACCAAGGACTTTTCTGGCCATGAATTCTGGAAAAATGCCAATAGGAAGCAGAGGAGAAAAGACCTGAAGGGGAATGATGCCAAACTAGTCTATCTGGGATGTCAGAATCTAGAGAGATA